GCCATCTTTTTCTGTCCGAGAGGATCCCACCAGAGTGCCTTCTCCTTCGAATACTTCTAATAGGCCACGAACTAGAGCAGAATCAGTCTCAACCAAATCAGAAATTATCTCATTTTTTTCATCGGGTCCGGGTAGAGACCAAAGATCATGAGCGACCGATCCGGCAGAACAACTCAAAAGATAAAGAAGTATCGTTAATCTCTTCATGCTCGTTGCAAGCTCGAAGTACCAGTTGGACAAATAAGAACCCGTAGGGAATCTCTTCTTCAGATAGATAGATATAGGATCTATGGGGCCATTCCTTAGAAGTACATTTTGTGCAATAGCCCTTCCAATCTGATAGAAAAGGATCCCATGATCCTGAACCGGTCTTACCTTGGCTCGAAAATCCCAAGTTTGTCTATGAAGAGCAGATCGAATTGTATGAGTGTCTATAATGGATTTCTTCTGTGCAATACTAATGGATAGGGCCTCATTCGTAAGTGCTACAAGATCTCGTACACTGGAACCCATGGTTATGGACCCGAATCCATTAGGATGGGACAGTTTCTTTTCCAAGTGAAATCCCCTAGTATATGAAAGAGTGAAAAAGTGCTTTCGTTGTTGTGGAATCATAAGCCTTTGTAGCTTAAGGCATGTATTTAATTTATTCGGAGCTATTAGAGCGGGATCCACTTTTTGGGGAATATGAGTCGAAGCAATAACAAGGATATTGCTAGTGGAGCATCTTTCACAATCCCTGGAGAGAGAGTTCACTAATAGACCGAGGGATAAGGTATTCGACGCACGCACAGACAGATCATGAATGTTTGGAATCCAAAGTATGCAAGGGGACATTGCTTTTGCTATTTCCAATGGAATGCGGATACTAAATGGATCTAGTAGTAGTCTATCCTCAGGTCGCGCATTTAGCAGCTTTATATCATCGATATCAAGGTCATCATCGCTATCGCTATCGCTATCGATATCGTCACTCTCATCAACATCCAGCATATCAAGACTCTCAAGATACCCATAAGAAAGATCGTTATACTCATTAGCAAGATCCTCAGGCTCACTATCAAAAGGATCGAATTGATACTGATAAGGAATGTAATTGGGATCCAGGAACTTGTTTGGAACTACCGTAATGAAAGGAAGATAGGAGTTTGTCGCGAGGGATTTGACCAAATAGGATCGTCCAGTTCCTATCGAACCTATCACTAAAATACCCCTAGAGGGGGATAGGGGTAAGCGGAGCGAAAAGGGTTTTCCATGAGATGGGAAATGAAAACGAGTAGCCCCACACGAGGTTTGTGAATAAGTGATTGTCTGAAAATGAGCAAGGAATATCCGTCTTTCTGCTAAACAGGATCTATTGAACTCATAATTCATTAGATCCTTTTGATGAATGTCAACTACGTATCGTAAGTAAATTGATCCCTGTTGTTCAACCATTTGATAACTAGAGTCATTCTTTGATAAACCATCACTATGAGTCAGAATCAATAGCATTTGATCCATCCTTTTTTCTGTCGTTAAGGTGAACAACTGAACCAAGAATTCTCTTTCTTCATCCTCAATCACATCACTGGTCGCGACCCAGGATTCGAGTTTCTTTCGATAATCAATCCACTCAACGTTCACGTTTTTTCTTATCAATGAATAGATCTCTTTACTTGTACGACTTAGATGTCTCGTATTTCTCGAAAAAGTGATTCGATTGATAGGATTTGGTATGATCCTTAGGAAATCCATGATACCCATGAGATTCCTATTCCAAAATTTCTTCTTAGAACCTATGGATTTGAACCCATAAGTGGGACCGCCACCCAATAGCATGTTAAAAGCAGAACCCCATATTGCTTCTAGAAAATAGACTAATTGTTCCAGAGCAACTAGAAAGAGATTCTTTAACCAGAAAGAATTCTGCTCAGATGGAGGATACCTATCCAGAAGTTTTTGCAACTCAATCATGTATGATGGAATCATCAAAGATTTGATCTTTTTGAAATCCGTCTGTAACTCACTAAAGGCTCGGGAAACAAAGAGAAGATGTGTACCAACGAGATATCCAGCAACAAGAAGAAGGAAAAGGATGAGGAACTCCCGAGCATTTGATGATCTCAGCCATAGGGGTGACTCATTATTTCGATGAATCAGTTCTGCGGACAGAAGAAGAGTCTGTAAACAATGACTCGAAATCTCACTGAGATTCCAGTTTGAAAGAATCGCCCACAATTTTGTCTGAAGAATCCACCATGATGTCTCCAGAATATCCTGAAAAATAGATATGTGACTGCTCACTAGGTTTGAAAAAGGATCTAAAAGGGCGAATTTTAGATATTTGAACCCTGTCAAAGTAAAGAACCACGGTATATATGGTTGGAACAGATTCCATTTTGAGAGATTTGAAAAAGCACGCTCTCGTTGAAGGGTTCTATCCATCTCCCGTTTCTTAAACCTAAGACTCCGTTTTTTCCTCTTTTTGGATTTCTCAGCACATGAAGTGTGAATCAAACCCATGTTTGAATTGAAATTGAGATACTGCTTCCCTTCGGAATCAGATAGATGCATATCTGAAAGAGGTGGACAATCCGTTCTTTCAAAATGGACTATTTGTCCCTCTGTTAGAGGTGTTCCAGAAATGTCTGCGATCGAATAAATAGCTCTACCAACGAATGGATCGGATCGCATTGGAAAATGGAAAGATTTGTACAAGTTATACGTTTCGTCACCACTTTGTGGCAAATCCTTAGGTAGGAATATCTTAGATACCTGTGATTCGATTGGGGAAATCGTATCTCGCTCCCAAAAAACATGTTTTTTTTTACCGACGCACAAAGAAAATCTTTTGTTGCGAATGAACAAGATATTGAGGAATTGTCCATACGTAAGATCCGAATTCTTGAGAAGGGCCTTTTCCACATAAAAAGGGAATCTTTTGGTACAATAGAACCAGGAGTGATGTGGATTATTCAAGAATCGAAGTCGATTTGCTTTAGAAAAAGAAGATATCAATGAACTTCGATGAAATGGTTTCACGGGATTCAGCCAATTGTCTCGATCGTGGGATGTCATTGAGAAATAGGAATCCGTGTTATCAAAATCGTTCCTGCAATTCTTTCTAGTAGGGAATGAGTCAATCATCCATTTTGTCTTATTGAACAAAAATGGTGATATTGTGCCTCCATTGATCAAGAATTTCGATTTTTTGGAAGAATCATGATCATCCAATAAGAAGGGTTTCCGTTTATTAAAAGGAACGATTTGAACACCTATTGATTCTAACAACTGATTGCAGAGTGGATCATTCGGCCCTTTCAATTCATAGATATAGATGGGAATCTCAGACCCAGGAATGGGGGAACTTCCGATACTCACAAAGAAAAAGGGAAGTGACTTCGACAAAAAGGACAAAAAGAGAAGTGACTTCGACAAAAAAAAGAGAAGTGACTTCGACCAAAAGGGAAGTGAATTCGAGAAAAATAAGAATGCCTTCGACAAAAGGAAACGAGGTGACTTCGTCAAAAAGGGATGTGACTTCGACAGTTTCGCCATAAACTCGCCCAAATCAATCAAATATTGAGTCGGATTCCTACGGAATCGATTCAGATGACTACAGAATCGATTCAGATGAATACGGAATCGATTCAGATGAATACGGAAGCGATTCAGAGAAATACGGAAGCGATTCAGATGAATACAGAAGCGATCTCGATTCAGAGAAATACGGAATCGATTCAGATGAATACGGAATCGATTCAGATGAATACGGAATCGAGATCGATGAATACCTAATCGATTCAGATGAATACGGAATCGATATCGAGATCGATGAATACAGAATCGATCTCGATGATGATGATATCGATCGAACACTACTTGAAATTGAAAACGCCTCGTAGCCTCAGAAATGAAATGTTCCAAATGTTCCTGGAAATTTTGGGTCCATTTGTATCTATATGCATTAGGATCCCGATTCATGGATCTCTCGGTTCGAGAACTAAGAGGGTCGGACCCTTTCTTCTGACTCTTTTTCAAATTCGAGAGATGCTGGTTGATCGTATATTTCATTCTAGTTCTATGATTCAGAGTCTTACTTCCTATTGGATCCCCTTTCATTCCATAGTCGAAGTTGCGATCGGATCGATTCAGTAACAGTAAAAAGAATCGATTTGATACATTTCTTATGTACCCATAGGTGCTATATTGGATTTGAATCAGATTTCGGATCAATCTATATGGATTGAATGCCTCCATTATGTTGTTGCTAGCAAATACCACTCTTTTTGGTTTTGGATCTTCAGAAAAAATAGGAGGTACAACCAATAAAGATTTCTTTTTCGATTCATCCCCGGAGTGGAATCCCTCAGAAAAGGGAAAAAATACCCTATCATAATCATACACCAGATCCGGCTCGGTGATTGATAGAATGAGTAGATCTGCCATTTTTGAAAATCTCTCTTCGGATTCAAAATCGTGGTGTAACGTGTACCCCACCCTGTTCCGGTCATGGAATAGATGAAAGAAATCCAAAAATGGATTTTGGGTCAAGAATGAAATCTTATTGGAACTGTCCAGATCCGGTTCATACTTCGGAACCCTATCACATCCCGGATCTGATGAAATAGGATGAATTGAGATGGTCTTTTGTAAATACGGAATTATCTTGAAGAGATCCACTATTTCTTTCGTTTCCGATCGCCTGGAAGGGACAAAAGAAACATCGTGTTGTTTCTTCAACAATTTAGGATCGGACCTCTCAGTAGGATTCGAACCCAGATGAAGTTCTGACCATCTGTCAGAGAAAAAAGAACGAATTGATCTTGTAGGATTCCCAAGAAATTCTTCGATTTCTTCCGGAAGCAGATGACGAATCATCTGCGTCTCACGTTCCGCGAATAGCCGGGACATTGAGGAATCTCCAGAAAGGCTGTTCGGGAATCGGTCTGATTCTATCTCGGTTCCTTCCGTTTGAAGAAAGGAAGGATCCCAATCCAAAAGAATCGATCTTTCTTTGAGTTGTTGAATCTCTCTTTGATTGATCAATGTGTGAGATTCCGAATCCTCATTCCTAATGGAATCGAAAGCATCTCTGGATTGATCCGAAGATCCTTTCAATTGGCTAGAATCCGTTCCTTGAACGAAACTAGATCTTGTGGAATCAGAGTGAATATTTGACGAGACATTCCGTACCTTGCGAAAAAACCGATCCTTGTTTACCAACCACACATTGTCTAACCAAATCCAATTCTCTCTCGATACCGTCCTCAAAAAATCTGATCCCTGTTGTTTGAAGAAACCCTTCCCTTCCATTGGTCTTTTTTCACGAAAAGCAGGCATGAGATAACAAATCCAGTGTTTCACTAAGATTTCGAATCGCTGTCCCGAATTCAAGTTGATTCTGTTTCGCTTCTTCCTCGGAGACAGGCCATCAAACCATTCCCAATCGTGGTCCCTGCCGAGCGCGATCGGATCATCCGTCGTATAGGATACAAAAAGAAACTCCAGATATTGGATATCTTTCTCTTTGAATGAGATCTCAATTCCAGCTAGGGTTTCTTTCGATATCTTACAACTAGAATCCCTATTTTTTCCGATCCAGTTCCTCCACCACCGCGAACCCCAGTTAGATTCAGGCATGATACACTTTTGAGTTATTGGGAGAACCCAAGGACTCCCTTTCGGATCCATGAAACCACTCTCAGAGATCTTTTTCCCTTTTGGAAGATACAGGAGCGAAACAACCAACCTATGGGAAGAACGAAACAATGCATCATTTCTGGGTCCAATGGAATTCATAGGTAGAGGAAGAAGCCCCCTCAAATAGAGATTTTTTCTTTCGACCATAGTTTGATGGTGCATACGAGATATAAGGACCGCTACTAGAATCAGTACTACACCCTTAACCAGTACTACAACTTTGCTCGTGAAAGATCGGTTGCTTGGTGAACCCGAAAGGAGGAGACTCCAAATTCGGGGGTCAAAAAGTTTCAGAAAACGTTCTTGGTGGAAAAAAAGGTAAGTAAAAGATTCCACGAAATCGAATTGGGTCCATGAATCGAACAAATACAAATAGCCAAAAGTCTTGATTTCTCTCAGTATCTCTCTCAATTCGAAGATCCATAATTGGACTTCATAGCCTCTCCGCGGTTTTCTTGGCATGGTTATGGTTATGGGTAGGGTTGGAAATGATTGATTCACGATGTATGATGATCCAAGCATCCATGGCTGAATGGTTAAAGCGCCCAACTCATAATTGGCGAATTCGTAGGTTCAATTCCTACTGGATGCACACCAATGGGATGGGAGCGTTTCATAAGTTCAGTCTATTGGAACTGGCTCTGTATCATCATCATCAGAGAAATCGATCTTACTTTATATGTCTATTATATAATTTTCTTGTTTTCAGAATTCTTTCGATCTTCGATTTCGATAGCGTTCGATTTCGATAGAGTTCTCTATAAGATTCGTTCGATTCTGTAGATTTGAATTCGAATCTTAATAGAGAACGAATTGGTGTGGTATATTCATACTATAACATATGAACAGTAAGAACTCGAATTCTTATCAATACTGGAACTCATAGGAAAGAAAGTGGATTTATGGATGGAATCAAATATGCAGTATTTACCGAAAAAAGTGTTAGGCTATTGGTGGGGAAGAATCAATATACTTCTAATGTCGAATCAGGATCAACTAGGACCGAAATCAAGCATTGGGTCGAACTCTTCTTTGGGGTTAAGGTAATAGCTATGAATAGTCATCGGCTCCCGGGAAAGGGTCGAAGAATGGGACCTATTAGGGGACATACAATGCATTACAGACGTATGATCATTACGCTTCAACCAGGTTATTCTATTCCACCCCTTTCGCTAGAAAGAAAAGAGCTTCAATCAAAATACTGAATAACACGGCGATCCATTTATACCAAACTTCTACCCCGAGCACACGCAATGGGGCCGCAGACAGTCGAGTGAAATCCAATCCACGAAAGAATTTGATCTCTGGAAAGCGTCATTGTGGGAAAGGGCGGAATGCCAGAGGAATCATTACCGCAAGGCATAGAGGGGGAGGGCATAAGCGTCTATACCGTCAAATCGATTTTCGACGGAATGAAAAAGACATATCTGGGAGAATCGTAACCATAGAATACGACCCTAATCGAAATGCACACATTTGTCTCATACACTATCGGGATGGTGAGAAGAACTATATTTTACATCCCAGAGGGGCGAGAATTGGAGATACCATTGGTTCGGGTACAGAAGTTCCTATCTCAATGGGAAATGCCCTACCTTTGAGTGCGG